AGCATCGGGTAACCATACATGAAGGGGAAATTGTGCGGATTTAGCAACTGCGCCGACGAATAATAGGGAGGCGCAGAGAGTAAGAAATAAAGAATTGACCCCATTATTATCAATCAAGTGATTGACTATTTCGAATAAATCACGAAATTCGAAACTGCCCGTTATCCAATAAAGACCTAAGATTCCTAATAATAAACCAAAATCCCCTACACGATTAGTTACAAATGCTTTTTGACAAGCATTTGCCGCAATTGGTCGTGTGAACCAAAACCCTATTAATAGATACGAACACATTCCAACCAATTCCCAAAAAATATAAATTTGTATCAAATTGGAACTAGTAACTAATCCCAACATCGAAGCATTGAAAAAACTCATATAAGCAAAAAATCTCAAATATCCTTGATCATGAGACATATAATTGTCACTATAAATAAGAACCATTATTCCAACAGTAGTGATTAATATTGACATAATAGAAGTAAGTGGATCGATCAAGTGGCCGAATTCTAAGGAAAAATCATTATTGATGGTCCAAGACCATACATATTGATAGATAGGACTACCATTTATTTGCCGAATAGCCAGATCCCCTGAAAAGATCATAACGATACTTAGTAAGAAAACACTAGGAAAAGCCCACACACGCCGAAGATTTTTTGTTGCCGTCGGAACAAGGAGAAGCCCCACTCCTATGGCTATAGGAACGGGAAGTGGAACGAAAGGTATGATCCATGCATATTGATATGTATGTTCCATAAAAAAAAATCAAACTTTTTTATTCTTACTTATAAATTGTTTCCGATTCACCAGCTTTTATCTCTTTCAAAACGAACAAAAAACGAAATAATAAAATCTAATAGAATCACATAAAAAAAAAAAAAAGATAGGAAAAAAAAATATGAAAGAACTCAAATAGAACTTTCAATTCTTAATCATTTGGATTCTTTCCCAAAGATTGTAAATATTCAACTCAAGAAGTTACAATTATCGAAAAGATAGGATTAATTCACTGGAGAAAATACTTAGTTATTAACTATGAGATTTTCAACATTCCATTATTACGATAATTTATGTCCATAAAGCTAAGTAATAAGTAAAAAGAATTATACAAAAAAAAGTACTTGATTCTGATCTTGATTAGAATGATAGAATTCGCCAATAAATTGACACAATAAAAAAGATAAAATAAATATAAATAAAAAAAAAACATAAAAAAAGATCTCGTTCTTTGATTTAGTTTCTTCGGAATCATTAAGTAGTTCGTTGTTGAAGGGATTAAGTGGTTTCCATTCCAATAAAACAACTTATGTTTATGGAAAACTCTATTATGTTTATTTTATATTTTATGGGAAACCCTATAATACTTGTCACTTCGTTGCCTGTCACTTTGCATAGAACTGAATGATTAAATTCCAAAAAATAGGCTTTTTCGCGAGTCATGTATCATTTATATCGTTTAAGTCGTTTAAGAGATTAACTACTCTACTTTTAGTTTTCTAATTTTCATTAGATGTACTTCTCTCTTGATCAATTAATAGAAAGAATTTCGAAAAAAAAATGTACAGTATGGTTTTCTTAAATCAATTAGGGTTTTCTTAAATCAATTAGGTAAGGATCCTTCATTTTTTCAATTTTTTCTTTTCATTTTTCATTGAATTGATTTTATTAATTGTTATTTTATTAATTATGAATATGCAATTCAAAAATGAAGTTAACACGACGAAAATAGACGGAGATATGATTTGAACCCCCCCTTTTTTTTTCAACAGCAAAAAATTGGATTTCTATAGCAGTAGATGCCATGGATATAGATCCGGATGAGTCTATAAGAGTACCAATCAAATCAGTCCGAATTATTCTTTCTTCGGGTATTTTATGTAATAAAAATGTAAAACAAAAAATCACTTTTGAAAAAAGAATCACATATCCCATTTTTCCCTAATAAAACTCTCTGCAATTCACAATATGAATATTGTATGTTATAATATGAATATTATTATGAAGGAAGTATCATCTAGCAAAAAATATATGGGTAAGTAATAAAAAGAAAAAACGATCCATTTTGAACAAACAGTATATGTCTTTCACATTTAACTATAACAATAAATAACCTCTTTATTTGTGAATGGCGGTTCCGAAGAAACGTACTTCGCTATTAAAAAAGCGTATTCATAAAAATATTTGGAAAAGCAAAGCGTTTTGGGCAGTACTAAACGCTTTTTCTTTAGCAAAATCTCTTTCTACCGGGAATTCAAAAAGTTTTTTTGTGCGACAAAAAAATAATCAAGTATTGGAATAATATGAATCGATATGAATCGAAAAATTGGCGAATTCCATTTCAATTTCGAAGATGAATTATTCTCATTAACTAATATTTTATATTTTGATTTTTGATTTTAAACTGATCAATAGAAGATAGAATTGCATATTGTGGTATGTAGAAGAAGAATTCTTTTTCGAAGAATTCTTCTGTCTACTGGATTCTAAATAAAGTACT